ATAATATTTCTCCTGTCTTCGTTTTTCTTTAATCTTAATGTATTACAAACAACACCCAATCTGTTGGGTGTTGTTTGTAATACATTAACGACGCGATTTATTATCGTTTCTTGCATGTCTCGCGAAAGTCAGAGTCGGTGCAAATTCTCCCAGTTTGTGACCTACCATACGATCTGTTATATAAATAGGTAGATGTTCTTTTCCATTATGAATAGCGATTGTATGGCCAATCATTGTGGGTATAATGGTAGATGCCCGAGACCAAGTGACTATTATTTCTTTCTCTTCCTTCATGTTGAGTTTTTCAATTTTGACCGATAAATGATTAGCTACAAAGGGATTTTTTTTTAGCGAACGTGTCACAGCTGATTACTCCTTTTTTACATTTTTCAGATTGGTTTGGTATTCTATGTCCAATATCTCGATTGAAGTATGGAGGTCAGAATAAAGAAAATAATTAGGAATGGGAAAAAGGGAAAATCCTTTAGCTAGATAAGGGGCGGATGTAGCCAAGTGGATCAAGGCAGTGGATTGTGAATCCACCATGCGCGGGTTCAATTCCCGTCGTTCGCCCATCACATCACATTATTTCCAATTCAAAAATTGGATTTTTCATATTCCTATTTACGGCGACGAAGAATAAAACGATCACTATATTTTTTCCTTTTCCTACTTCTTCTTCCAAGCGCGGGATAACCCCAAGGAGTTGTGGGCTTTTTTCTACCAATTGGGGCTCTACCCTCACCGCCCCCATGGGGATGGTCTACTGGGTTCATAACTACTCCTCTTACTACAGGACGCTTACCTAGCCAACACTTAGATCCGGCTCTACCCAAAATCTTTTGGTTCACTCCAACATTACCCACTTGTCCGACTGTTGCTAAGCAGTTTTTGGATATCAAACGTACCTCCCCAGAGGGTAATCTTAATGTGGCCGATTGTCCCTCTTTTGCAATAAGTTTCGCTACAGCACCCGCTGCTCTAGCTAATTGTCCACCCTTTCCACGTGTGATTTCTATGTTATGTATGGCCGTTCCTAAGGGCATATCGGTTGAAGTAGATTCTTCTTTTTTATCAATCAAAACCCCTTCCCAAACTGTACAAGCTTCTTCCAAAGCATACGGCTTTCTAGATGTATATGATGATATCTAGACAGATGGATCTTATATGAATCGTATGATGAGGTACCACATATATAGGAATCCCAATCTGCCGAATCACTCATGTTAGAATTATGATCTTCTACATCCTAGGTCTCCTTGTTCCGTCATCTGGCTTATGTCCTTCATGTAGCATTCAGACCGAATGATTCTATGAGATTACGTCGATACCGCCACATATTTCGGGTAACGGTAACGTAGGAGACATCCCTATTTTTCCCCGGGGGTCTTAATTACCACTGTCTAGCTTTCAATTCGCCTCTGACCATCAAATGAAATGTGAATAAAACGTCCTCCTCTCTTTGATTGGAAACAAGGGGCGCTTCCGGTTCTGTGCATGCTTCAAACCATTTTGTCTTCTCCATATTACCATATCTCTAGAGTCAATAATTTTCGATGAGGAACTACTGAACTCAATCACTCGCTGCCGTGACTCAACAGTTTTCTGTTGAGGTCTATCCCGTCGAGGTACTCCAATTGGATCAGTGATCGATTTCTAGGTTTCGTCGTAAACCTAATTGGCTACTTCCAATTACGTAAATCCATAGTTCAAACCGCACTCAAAGGTAGGGCATTTCCCATTGATATAGGAACTTCTGTACCAGAAACAACGGTATCTCCAATTATAGCCCCTCTGGGATGTAAAATGTATCTCTTCTCACCATCCCCATAGTGTATGAGACAAATGTATGCATTTCGGTTAGGGTCGTATTCTATGGTTATGATTCTACCAGATATTTCTTTTTGATTCCGTCGAAAATCGATTTGACGGTATAGACGTTTATGACCTCCCCCTCTATGCCTTGCGGTAATGATTCCTCTGGCATTACGACCTTTACCACAATGATGCCGTCCATAGATCAAATGAGTTCTTGGATTGGATTTCACTTGGCTGTCTACGGCTCCATTGCGTGTGCTTGGGATAGAAGTTTTGTATAAATGTATCGCCGTGTTATTAAGTATTTTGCTTTAAGTTCTTTTCTCTATAAGAGGTGGAATAGAATAACCCGGTTGAAGCGTAATGATCATACGTCTGTAACGTCCCATTCTTCTACCCTTTCGGGGTAGTCGATGACTATTCATAGCTATTACCTTGACACCAAAGAAGAGTTCGACCCAATGCTTTATTTCTGTCCTATTTGATCCTGATTCGACATTAGAAGTATATTGATTGTTCCCCAATAACCGAATACTCTTTTCTGTAAATACTGCGTGTTTGATTCCATCCATAAATCCATTTTATTCCCTATGAGTTCCAGTATCGATAAGAATTATAGTTCTTACTGTTCATATGTTATGTTATGAATATACCATAACATTCGTTATGTATGGATGATGAGATATTGATACAGAGCCAATTCAAATAGACTTATTGAACGTTCCCATTGGCGTGCATCCAGCAGGAATTGAACCTACGAATTTGCCAATTATGAGTTGGGCGCTTTAACCATTCAGCCATGGATGCTTCACAGGGATCATCGTACATCGTGAATAACCAAATTCCAATTGAAATGAAATCTTTAGGAGGAATCAATGAAACGACACCAATTAACATCCTGGATCTTCGAATTGAGAGAGATATGGAGAGAGATCAAGAATTCTCATTATTTCTTAGATTCATGGATCAAATTTGATTCAGTGGGATCTTTCACTCACATTCTTTTCCGCCAAGAACGCTTTATGAAGCTCTTTGATCCCCGAATTGTGAGTATCCTACTTTCGCGTGATTCACAGGGTTCCACAAGCAATCGATATTTCACGATCCAAGGTGTAGTACTGCTTGTAGTAGTGGTCCTTATGTCTCGTATTAACAATCGAAAGATGGTCGAAAGAAAAAATCTCTATTTGATGGGGCTTCTTCCTATCCCTATGAATTCCATTGGGCCCAAAAAGGAGACATTTGAAGAATCTTTTTGGTCTTCCAACATCAATAGGTTGATTGTTTCGCTCCTGTATCTTCCAAAAGGGAAAAATCTTTCTGAGAGTTGCTTCATGGATCCGCAAGAGATTACTTGGGTTCTCCCAATAAATCAGAAATGTATCATGCGAAGTTCGCGGTGGTGGAGGAACCAGATCGGAAAAAAGAGGGATTTGAGTTGTAAGATATCTAATGAAACCGTAGCAGGAATTGAGATCTCATTCAACGAGAAAGATAGCAAATCTAAATATATGGAGTTTCCTTTTTTATTTTATATGGATGATCCGATCTGCAAGGACCATGATTGGGAATTGTTTGATCGTCTTTCCCCCAGTAAGAAGCGAAACATAATCCACTTGGATTCGGGGCAGCTATTCGAAATCTTAGGGAAAGACTTTCTTTGTTATATCATGTCTGCTTTTCGTGAAAAAAGACCAATGGAAGGGAAGGCTTTCTTCAAACAACAAGGAGCTGAGGCAACTATTCAATCAAATGATATCGAGCATGTTTCCCATCTCTTCTCGAGAAACAAGTGGGGCATTTCTGTACGAAATAGTGCTCCATTTCATATGTGGCAATTCCGCCAAGATCTCCGCGTTAGTTGGGGGAAGAATCCGCACGAATCGGTGAGAAATGTATCGAAAGAGAATTGGATTTGGTTAGACAGTGTGTGGTTGGGGAGCAAGGATCGGTTTGTTAGCAAGTTACGGAATGTATTGTCAAATATTCCATATGATTCCACAAGTTTCGTTCAAGTAAAGGATTCTAGCCAATGGAAAGGATCTTCTGATCAATGCATGGATCATTTCGATTCCATTAGAAATGAGGATTCAGAATCCTACGCATTGATCGATCAAGCAGAGATTCAGCAACTAAAAGAAAGATCTATTCTTTTGGATCCTTCCCTTATTCAAACTCAAACGGAACGAACAGAGATAGAATCAGATCGATTTCCGAAATGCCTTTTTGGATCTTACTACATGTCCTGGCTATTCACGGAACGTGAGAAGCAGATCAATAATCATCTGCTTACGGAAGAAATCGACGAATCTCTTGGGAATCCCACAAGTACAAGATCCATTTGTTCTTTTTTCTCTGACAGATGGTCAGAACTCCATCTGGGTTCGAATCCTACTGAGAGGTCCACTAGATATCATACATTTTTGAAGAAAAAACAAGATGTTTCTTTTGTTCTTTCCAGTCGATCGGAAAATAAAGAAATGGTTGATATATTCAAGATAATGACGTATTTACAAAAAACCGTCTCAATTCATCCTATTTCATCAGATCCGGGATGTGACATGGTTCCGAAGGATGAATCGGATATGGACAGTTCCAATAAGATTTCATTCTTGAGCAAAAATCCATTTTTCCATTTATTTCATCCATTCCATGACCGGAACAAAGGGGAATACACGTTACACCACGATTTGAAATCAGAAGAGGGATTTCCAGAACTATTCACTCTATCAATAACCGAGCCGGATCTGTTGTATCATAGGGGATTTGCCTTTTCTATTGATTCCTACGGGTTGAATCAAACAAAATTCTGGAATGGGGTATTCCACTCCAGAGATGAGTCGAAGAAGAAATCTTTCTTGGTTCTACCCCCTCTTTTTTATGAAGAGAATGAATCTTTTTCTCGAAGGATCAGAAACAAATGGGTCCGGATCCACTGCGGGAACGATTTGGAAGATCAAAAACGAAAAACAGCAGTATTTGCTAGCAACAACATAATGGGGGCAGCCAATCCCAATCAATATAGATTGAGATTGATCAAAAATCTGATGCAAATCAAATATCGCACCTATGTATACATAGGAAATGTATCCAATCGATTCTTTTTAATGAATCGGTATCCTGATGCGTATAGATACAAATGTTCCAATGGGAGCAAGAGTGAACATTGGGAAGATTTTGTTTCTGAACAGAAGAAGCGTTTTCAAGTAGTGTTCGATCGATTATGTATTAATCAATATTCAATGAATTGGTTCGAGGCTATCGACAAACAACATTTGTCTAAGTCACTTCGTTTCTTTTTGTCCAAGTCACTTCCCCTTTTCTTTGTGAGTATCGGGGATATCCCCATTCATAGATCCGAGATCCGCATCTATGAATTTCAAGATCCGAATGATCCACTCTGCAATCAGTTGTTAGAATCAGTAGGTGTTCAGGTCGTTCATTTGAATAAATGGAAACCCTTCTTATTCGGCGATCATGATACTTTCCCAATACCGAAATTCTTGATCAATGGGGGAACAATAGTATCATTGTTGTTCAAAAAGATACCAAAGTGGATGATGGATTCATTGCATACTATAAAGAATCGCAGGAAACCCTTGGATTCCTATTTCTCAAGGATATCTCACGATCGAGACAACTGGCTGAATCCCGTGGAACCATTTCATAGAAGTTCATTGATATCCTCTTTTTATAAAGCAAATCCACTTCGATTCTTGAATGATCCGCATCACTTCTGGTTCGATTGTACCAAAAGATTCCCCTTTTATGTGGAAAAGACCCGTATCCATAATGAGGATTTGACGCATGGACAATTCCTCAATATCTTGTTCATTCGCAACAAAAAATGTTCTTTGTGCGTCGGTAAAAAAAAGCAGATTTTTTTGGAGATAGAGACTATCTCACCAATCGAGTCACGGGTATCTGACATATTCATACCTAAAGATTTTACACAAAGTGGTGACGAGACGTATAACTTGCACAAATCTTTCCATTTTCCAATTCGATCCGATCCATTCGTTCGTAGCGTTATTTACTCTTACTCGATCGCAGACATTTCTGCAACACCTCTAATAGAGAAAAAAATAGTCCATTTTGAAAGAACTTATTGCCATCCTCTTTCAGATATGAATCTATCTGATTCAGAAGGGAAGAACTTGCATCAGTATCTCGGTTTGAATTCAAGCATGGGTTTGACTCACACTCCATGTTCTGAGAAAGGTTTACCATCCAGAAAGAGGAAAAAAGGGAGTCTTTGTCTAAAGAAATACGTTGAGAAACAACAGATGTATAGAATCTTTCAACGAGATAGTGCTTTTTCCAATCTCTCCAAATGGAATCTGTTCCAAACATATATGCCATGGTTCCTTACTTCGACAGGGTGCAAATATCTCCATTTCACCCTTTTAGATACTTTTTCAGACCCATTGCCGATACTAAGTAGCAGTAAACATTTTGTATCTATTGTTCATGCTATTATGCATGGCTCAGATATATCATGGCTAATTCCTCAGAGGGTTCTTCCACAAAGGACTCTGCTAAGTGTAACTGAGATTTTGAGTAAGTGTTTACTTTTTCTGTCCGAAGAGAGGATTCATCGAAATAATGAGTCACCTGCTCTCTTGCTATGGGCACATCTGAGATCAACACATGCTCGGGAGTTTCTCTATTCAATCCCTTTTCTTCTTCTTGTTGCTGGATATCTCGTTCGTATACATCTTCTCTTCGCTTCCCGAGCCTCTAGTGAGTTACAGACAGAGTTCGAAAAGATCCAATCTTGGATGATTCCATCATACAATATGGAGTTGCAAAAACTTCTAGATAGGTATCCGACATCTGAACTGAATTCTTTCTGGTTAAAGAATCTCTTTCTAGTTGTTCTGGAACAATTAGGAGATTCTCTGGAAGAAATACGGGGTTCTTCTTATGGTGGCAACATGCTATTGGGTGGTGGTCCCGCTTATGTGGTCAAATCAATACGTTATAATAAGAAATCTTGGAATAGCAATCTCATCGATCTAATAAGTATCATACCAAATCCCATCAATCGAATTGCTTTTTCGATAAATACGAGACATCTAAGCCGTACAAGTAAAGAGATCTATTCCTTGATAAGAAAAAGAAAAAACGTGAACGGTGATTGGATTGATGATAAAATAGAATCTTGGGTCGCGAACAGTGATTCGATTGATGATGAAGAAAGAGAATTCTTGGTTCAGTTCTCCACCTTAACGACAGAAAAAGGGATTGATCCAATTCTATTGAGTCTCACTCATAGTGATGATTTATCAAAGAATGCCTCTGGTTATCAAATGATTGAACAACCGGGATCCATTTACTTACGATACTTAGTGGACATTCATCAAAAGTATCTAATGAATTATGAGTTTAATAGATCCTGTTTAGCAGAAAGACGGATATTCCTTGCTCATTATCAGACAATCACTTATTCACAAACCTCGTGTGGGGCTAATCGTTTTCATTTCCCATCTCATGGAAAACCCTTTTCGCTCCGCTTAGACCTATCCCCTTCTAGGGGCATATTAGTGATAGGTTCGATAGGAACTGGACGATCTTATTTGGTCAAATACCTAGCGAACAATTCCTATGTTCCTTTTATTACGGTCTTTCCGAACAAGTTCCTGGAGGACAAGTCTCAGGGTTATCTTATTGATGATATCCATATGGATGATAGTAGCGATATCCATATGGATGATAGTAGCGATATCGATATGGATGATCGTAGCGATATCGATATGGATGATAGTGACGATATGGATGATGACCTTGATATGGAGCTGCTAACTATGATGAATGTCCCAACTATTTCTATGACGCCGAAAATAGAAAGAGACCAATTGGATATCACCTTTCAATTCGAATTAGCAAAAGCGATGTCTCCTTGCATAATATGGATTCCAAACATTCATAATCTCTATGTGAATGGGAATGAGTCGAATTACTTATCCCTCGGTCTATTAGAGAACTATATCTCCGGGGATTGTGAAAGATGCTCCACTAGAAATATTCTTGTTATTGCTTCGACTCATATTCCAAAAAAGGTGGATCCCGCTCTAATAGCTCCAAATAAATTCAACGCATGCATTAAGATACGAAGGCTTCTTCTTCCACAACAACGAAAGCACTTTTTCATTCTTTCATATACCAGGGGATTTCACTTGGAAAAGGAAATGTTCCATGCCGGGTCCATAACCATGGGTTCCAATGCACGAGATCTTGTAGCACTCATCAATGAGGCCCTATCCATTAGTATCACACAGAAGAAATCCATTATAGAAACTAATACAATCCGATCAGCTCTTCATAGGCAAACTTGGGATTTGCGATCCCAGGTAAGATCGGTTCAGGATCATGGGATACTCTTTTATCAGATAGGAAGGGCTGTTGCACAAAATGTACTTCTAAGTAATTGCCCCATAGATCCTATATCTATCTATATGAAGAAGAAATCATGTCAAGAAGGGGATTCTTATTTGTACAAATGGTACTTTGAACTTGGAACGAGCATGAATAAATTAACGATACTTCTCTATCTTTTGAGTTGTTCTGCCGGATCGGTCGCTCAAGATCTTTGGTCTTCACCCGGACCCAATGAAACCAATTCTTATGGATTTGTTGAGAATGATTCTGATCTAGTTCATGGCCTATTACTATTAGAAGTAGAAGATGCTCTGGGAGGACCCCCACAGAGAGAAAAAGATTGCGGTCAGCTTGATAATAATCGAATGACATTACTTCTTCGGTCCGAACCAGGGAATCCGTTCGATATGATGCAAAACGGATATTGCTCTATGGGTGATCAGAGATTTCGATATGAAAACAAATACGAATCGGGGTTTGAAGAAGGGGAAGGAGCTGTCGACCCGCAACAGATAGAAGAGGATTTATTCAATCACATAATTTGGGCTCCTCGAAGATGTCGCCCTTGTGGCAATTTATTGGATTGTATCGGAATCGAAAGGCCCACTGAATTAGGATTTCCCTATTGGGCTGGGTCATTTCAGGGCAAGCGGATCATTTATCATAAAGAGGATGAGCTTCAAGAGAATGATTCGGAATTTTTGCAGAGTGGAACAATGCAGTACCAGACACGAGATAGATCTTCCAAAGAACAAGGTCGAATAAGCCAATTCATTTGGGACCCCGCGGATCCATTATTTTTTCTATTCAAAGATCAGCCCTTTGTCTCTGTGTTCTCACGTCGAGAATTCTTTGCAGATGAGGAGATGTCAAAGGGGCTTATTACTTCCCAAATGGATCCTCCTACATCTATGTATAAACGCTGGTTCACCAATAATACGCAAGAAAAGCACCTCGAATTGTTGATTCATCGCCAGAGATGTCTTAGAACCAATAGTTCCTTAGCTAATGGATCTTTCCGTTCTAATACTCTATCCGAGAGCTATCAGTATTTATCAAATCTGTTCCTATCTAACGGAACGCTATTGGATCAAATGACAAAGACATTTTTGAGAAAGAGATGGCTTTTCTCGGATGAAATGAAACATTGGATTCATATTCATGTAACAGGAGAACGATTTTCCATTCCTTAGCCGTAAAGACAGATTGGCCATGAAAAAAAAAGGAAGGGGGGAACAGGACCGGGTGGTAGAGTCGTGTAAACACTTGTTGATCCCGTATTTTGGCCTTAGTGGAACATGGAACAATATGCTACTGCTGAAACATCGAAGAATGGAAACAATGTATGATATGAACTGCCTAAATTTGTGAACGGCGAACAACCAGAGTGTTAACTGGATCAAACAATTCGCATTAATGAAACCATGTAAATCCACCTGCAAAATACGTATGTCTGATGAAATGGTTCTTGCTATCTGCCTCAATAACGAATTCTTGGTTTAACTGAATAATTCAAGAAAATCTAAAATAGATAGACCTTTCTCTTCGTATCAGTTCAATGATGGATAATACACATTCCAGTTGACCGAGCCTAATTCCAATTGTTTTGTTCCGAAGCAAAGATATCCACGTAGGCCAGTTCGTCCTACTCAGATATTCACGACCAAGAAGTACTGGATTCTCTGTCGGATAGGCCCTGAAAGGAGAAGAAAGGATGGAATGGCAACAGACGCCTGTGTATTTTCGAATTCCCCCGCCCCCGACCCAATAGTACCCCTTTTTGGAACGTCCGGTGCCAAAGTCACCGAATGGGCCAATCCACAAAATGGACTAGGCAATGTAATGTACTTGATCTGTTGGGTTATGAGTACTGGTGGGTATTTGACCAGAGGTTTCTAGAAATCTACCCTTGTATGATTCCTGTTGAATACTCGGGGGTGGGCGAGGGGCGGACGATTCCCAAACGGGCTATTAGATAGAGAAGATCGCTAAGATTTCGTGATCCGCTGGCGAACCTATCCCAATTCCAACAGCTCAGATTCAGATCGTGGGGATCACCGGAATACTTCGTATCAACAGATAGGATACTCGGTATATCCATAGATCCGAAATCGGTTATGGAATTGCTTATTCAATTAGCATTCTCCATATTATGGATTATTCATGCCTTGAAGAGGACTCGAACCTCCACGCTCTTTAGCACGAGATTTTGAGTCTCGCGTGTCTACCATTTCACCATCAAGGCATCTTGAAAGGAAAGTGAATCGTATTCCATGAATATGATATGATATCCATCTAATGTGATATATGTAATACCTGACAAGGATGGAGTGTTGGGGTCTTTCCATCGATCGGTCACATAGGCCTAAGTCAGACATCCAATTGCTTGGATTTGCATTATTCGGCGGTATATATATCAAAAATATGTACAATCCAACCTAGTTCTTGATTGGAATTCAATAGAAACCAAAAGAATGGAATATGGCACCAAATCACGATAGGACAGATATTTCAAAAGCAGGCCTACCTATTTGGAATCCTAAATGGAATGTAAGGGCGTAGGGATCCATAGGTAAACATAGTATCTATTTGCATACGCTCGAATGACCTCTTCTCATATCTCATAATAAGAATGTACCCTATTCCGGTCTGGTTCGGTATGGAATGAACTTATAATCTGATGATCGAGTCGATCCCATGATTATAAGTTCATAACCTCGGCCCATTCCCATTTTCTTTTTGGCGGAACGGATCCACTCATTCTTTTATTCCAGTTAGCCAGAGGGATCTTTAACTAAGAAGTAGACCTAAAAGAGGGTATCCTGAGCAATTGCAAGAATTGGGTTCATTGATATTCCTGGTATAGTAGATGCTATCACACATACAGTCATACTCAATTCGATGGAATTGCTTGATCCTAAAGGGGATCTTCTATAATTTCGCACGTAAGGGGTTATTTCTTGGTTTTGTCCAGTCATTAATAACTTGATGATTTTGAGATAATAGTAGATGGAAACAACGCTCGTAAGGAGTCCTATGGAGACCAAGAAATATAGGCCTGCCTGCCATCCACACCAGAATAGATAGAGTTTTCCGAAAAAACCCGCTAGTGGAGGAAGACCCCCTAGGGATAAAAGGCATAGGGCTAAAGAAAGAGCCAAAAAAGGATCTTTCGTGTATAATCCTGCAT